AGTAAAAACCCATAAAGTTGATCTTTTGAACCCGCTTCAAGACATAATGATTAATCAAACAATCCTGGGGCAAACAGTTTCGTTTCTGTTTATTTTTACTTAATTCTTGTACATAGGAAATGAGATTCAACCTTTTCACTGCAAATTTATAAGCCGTTTATTTCACTCATATAACTATCTGGTTTAGTTCATCAACCCCCGAATTATAAATAATGAATACAAAAGGAAAATATATATTCAACTCATGACAGTTCTTTCCTAGAAAGAAAAAGAGTAGGGGGAATTTTATGTCTTAACGACTCACACGTAGAGATATTGATAATACACATAGAGTTAATGGTATTTCATAACTAATTGATTGAGCAGCCGCTCGTAGACCACCTAAAAAGGAATATTTATTATTTGAGCCATATCCTGACATAAGAAGGCCGACGGGAGCAATACTGGAAATAGCAATCCATAAAAAAACACCAATACTGAGATCGGCTAGAACAAGGTGATAACCAAAAGGAATTACTAAATAACTTAATAAAATAGATATTACTGCTATCGACGGTCCAATACTGAATAAACGAGTATCCCCCCTTGATGGAAGAAGATTCTCTTTGAAAAGTAATTTTGTACCATCTGCTAGAGCTTGAAGAATTCCCAAAGGTCCGGCGTATTCAGGGCCAATACGTTGTTGTATCCCCGCAGATATTTCTCTTTCTAACCAAACAATTACTAGTACACCTATTATGATTCCTAATACAAGAGTCAAAATAGGGACAAGCATCCATATGATCCCATAGACCTCTTTTAAAGAGTCCAACCTAGAAAAAGAATTGATAGCTTGTACTTCTGGTGTATCAATTATCATTTTAACGATCAACTTCTCCCATAATGATATCTATGCTACCTAGTATCGTCATAATATCAGCCAATTTCATTCTTTTAACTAAATGCGGAAGAATTTGCAAATTTATAAAACCCGGCGGGCGGATTTTCCATCGCCAAGGAAAAACACTCTTATCTCCTATCAGAAAAATTCCCAATTCTCCTTTAGGCGCTTCGACTCTCGCATAAAGTTCTTGCTTCGACAATTCAAAAGTCGGAGACGGTTTTTTACTAATGAAGCGATAGTCAAAATCATTCCATCCGGGATCTCTTAGTCTATCAAATCTCCGGATTTCTAAATTTTCATAGGGCCCCCCCGGAATTCCTTCTAGAGCCTGTTGAATAATTTTTATGGATTCGGTCATTTCACCGATTCGTACTAAATAACGAGCTAACGAATCCCCCTCTTTTTGCCATTGGATTTGCCAATCAAATTCGTCATAACACTCATAATGATCAACTTTACGAAGATCCCATTGTATTCCAGAAGCTCGTAGCATTGGTCCCGACAAACCCCAATTTATTGCTTCCTCTTCACTAACAATCCCTACTCCCTCAACTCGTTCTAAAAAAATAGGATTCCGGGTAATAAGCTTTTGATATTCAGCAATCCTTGTTAAAAAATAATCACAAAAATCCAAACATTTATCTATCCATCCATGAGGTAAATCAGCAGCGACCCCTCCGATACGAAAATAATTATGCATCATTCGCATACCGGTGGCAGCTTCGAATAGGTCATATATCAATTCTCTTTCTCGAAAAATATAGAAGAAGGGTGTTTGTGCGCCAATATCTGCCATAAAAGGGCCAAGCCATAACAAATGCGAAGCTATACGACTTAACTCTAACATAATGACTCGTATATAGCTGGCCCTTTTAGGAACTTGAATATTTCCTAATTGCTCTGGCGCATTTACAGTTATTGCTTCTGTGAACATAGTAGCTAAATAATCCCAACGCGTTACATAAGGCAAATATTGTATAATTGTTCGATTTTCCGCAATTTTTTCCATACCTCTATGTAAATAACCCAATATTGGTTCACAGTTAATAACATCTTCACCATCTAGAGTAACAATCAGTCGAAGAACACCGTGCATTGATGGGTGGTGAGGTCCCATATTTACTATCATGAGGTCTTTTCTTGTAGCTGGTACAGTCATAGATTTTTCCTGATTCATTCTTCCATGAATTGCTGAAAGCGAAAAGAAGTTCATCAAAATTTAAGCGAATAATTGAAAAAAAAACTCTTCAAATTAACGAGTTTTTCTCTCTCGAATATCCAACTGGCCAATTAATTCTTTATAACGTACTCTATTTTTTTTTGACAAATAAGCCAGCAACCGTTGACGTTTTCCCAGAATTTTCCGCAGACCTCTCTGAGATAAATAGTCTTTTTTATGCAATTCCAAATGTGAAGTAAGCCTCCGTATCTTATTAGTAAAGCTGACTACTTGAAATTCAACAGACCCTCGGTTTTCTTTGTTTTCTTCTTGCGAAATAATTGAAATGAATGAATTTTTTACCATATAAAGAATTTATCACTCGCTTTTTACAGATATGAATGGTATTGATCAGTAATAATAATGTTAGAAAATTTAATGTAGTATACACAATAATCGAAAGTTTTTTATAGATTCCTAATTTTATCAATTAAGATTAATAAATCCAATTTTGAATTTGATTGGGATAATGCTACAAAAAGATAATACGTTTTTATACCAAATAGTTTAAACTTGTTGATTTATTTCTAGCGCTAATTGATATTTCATTTACTCAGTATCCTAGCTGGGGTGTAAGATAGCACATGTGTGCATTTGTTTACTTGCGTTGCGTATAAAATATATGTATAAAATAGATAATAAAAGTGTACCATCACTGAATCACTGAATTTTTAATCAAGGATACATAGATATCCTTAACATATTCAAGCGGCTACCATTATTGGTATCAAACCAATAGCGATTCATACAAGCTAAATCTTCTAATCGATAATTAGGCCAAAAAAATAACTTTAATTTAATTAATTCATTTTTCTCTAATTCTTTTTTATCTCTTTCAAAATGTTTACTTTTATTCCAAAATTGACCCCGGTTGTTCTCTTTGCAAAATACTGGATTTTTATCTAAACTATTGCTATTCTTCAGATTTAAAGAAATTAAAATTCTTAATTCTCTACGCCGTCTAGAGGATAAAATCTTTTCAGGAAAAAGTAAATCATAATTATTTTTATCTCTATTTCGAGTTATTCTTTCATGTCTTGGAATGGATTCATCAAAATGATTTTTAGCAACATATTTTAGTTCCGGGTATGTTTGATTAATTTGGTGCTTACTTTTATGAACCAATGAAATGCTTATAATTTGGTACATAAAAAATTGTCCATCATTTTTTACAGATAGACGTACGGGTTCGATAATAAACACCCCCTTTTTCAGCAATTCTGGAAGAGTTAAATCCTTATCAATCATCATTATATCCAGACTCATCTCCCTCCTTTGAATAGAGGATATGGTAATTTTTCTTGGATTTAGGAGCCTAAGCAATAGACAATATACCTTGACATTATTGATCATTTTTTGATTCAAAGCATCATCCCATCTTAATTGAAAAACCAAATGTCGTTTTAGCAAAAGATTGAGTTCTTCTTTCGTGTTACTCTTGTATTGTTTTTCGGTTTTTATGGCCGATTTCGAATAATTTTCTTCAATACCTTTTTGTTGATTTGGTAGAATTGATCCACGATTACGTTCTTTTTCGGGTTCTTTTTTGTCTTGATTTTGATTCTTTAATTCAAAATACTGTTTTTCTTTTAATGGTTCAAAAAAATGGCCCTTTTGCTTTCCGTTGATGTTTTTATTTTCACTAATATTTTCATTTATATTAAACTTAAACTGAAAAAGAAGAAATTTGCTTGGTATAATCCACGGTTTAATTTTATATTTATTAAAAAGTATCACAAATTCCGGGAAAAACAAAAATTCCAGATTATATATGGGGCGATTTAAGATTTCCTGATTCATTCCCATCCAATCAAAAAAGCTCATTTTATGCCTAAGTAGATTTATTTCTGAATTTGAATTAATCGTAAGATAACGAAGACTTTTATTATGAATTTTATCAATTATTTGGTACTTATTAGACCCAACCTTAATATTTGTATTACGGTTAGGGTTTATCTTGATCCAGGTCTCAATATCCACTTTTTTTCTAATAAAAAAATTTACAATGTTCCAATCAAAATATTTTCTATTTGTATTTTTTTCCACATATAGAATATCACCCTTGCCTATATAATTCTTAATAGAAGCACCTTTTAGTATATCAAAAATTTTGTCTTTCGGCGCCCTGTAATTATAAGAAATCTCTTGGTTATTATTTACTTCTAATGTTGATCCATAAATATAGGAATCCCTATTAGTTTTTGAATTAATATAGTTATATGATAAAAGAGCGTATCTATAGTATTTTTGAATATTAGCGTTTTTATTTGGTAATGAATATACTTTAGAATTCTTTTGTTTTTTGTAATCAAGTAATCTGTCTTTTTCATAGGAATCCCATTTTTTTAAATCTTTATTTTGAAATTTATGGAATTGAGTGATTCCATTTCTCCATTTTTGTGGCACTAATCTAAACCATCTAATTTGAGATAAATCATATTGATAATGACCTCTTAACCAGTTTTTCCATTGATTCATTTCAAAATTTGGAAGTGTCTTGTGCTTTAATTCAGAATAAACTATTCCTTGTCTTCCAAAAAAATCCTTTATTCGAGTTTTAAGAAAAAAAGAAGTTCCATTATCATTATATTGAAAGATAGATTTTAATTTATATAAGTTACTAACTTGGATTTGTGATAATTTGTAAAATACATATGCTTGGGACAAGTAAGATAAATCAAAAAAAATATGTGAATTCTTCTTACTATTTCTAATAGTATAAATCGATTTTTTTATATTCGAAATAAAGTCAATTGTATTTTGATTTGTTTTATTAATTTTTTCTTCATTTGTTTCATTAGTATAAATGTATTTATTAAGAATTTTTTTTGTTGATTTGATAAAAAGCTGTAGGGTGATTCTCGGCATATTAATGATACATAGAAAGATATCTATGTA